TCCCGTGCATTATCCTAGTAGAGTACTTGTATCTATGTCAATTAAAGGGACTAAATCTAAATTCTAAATAAAGTAAAGTATTAAATAAAGTAAAGTATTCAAAAATTTTATCTAATAAATGTAAGGATAATGATATGAAATGTGAATGATTCAATAATAGAGATTCCTTGCCCATATATGTTCATTTGTACAGGTATCGTATCTATCCAAATTGGGATAAGATCCAAAGATTTCTCCTCGGATCCATTTGTGAAAGAGTAGAGTGAATGAGAAAGAAAGATAGTGAATTTTGTTTGAACCACTGATGAAAAAAAGAGGATAAATAGTTAGGAAGTAAAATGGACTTTTTGTTGGGGATAGAGGGACTTGAACCCTCACGATTTCTAAAGTCGACGGATTTTCCTCTTACTATAAATTTCATTGTTGTCGGTATTGACATGTAGAACGGGACTCTCTCTTTATTCTCGTCCGATTAATCAGTTTTTCAAAAGATCTATCAAACTCTGGAATGAATGATTTGATCACTGAATATTCGATTCTTCCTTCAACTTCGATTGGAATGGATTCACAATAACTCTGAATTTTTTCTTTCATATATATATATTCGATAGATTCGGGTCGTGATTAATCGTTTGATATGTTAGTATGTATACGTACGTATTAGATATATTATATAGGGCCGTCCTTTCTGTAATTTCGATAGAGGAATTCTAGCTACCAACACAACGTAGTCAACTCCATTCGTTAGAACAGCTTCCATTGAGTCTCTGCACCTATCCTTTTTTATTCTAGTTTTATAAACCCTTGTTTTCTCAAAATAAGGATTTGGCTCAGGATTGCCCATTTTTAATTCCAGGGTTTCTCTGAATTTGGAAGTTACCACTTAGTAGGTTTCCATACCAAGGCTCAATCCAATCAAGTCCGTAGCGTCTACCAATTTCGCCATATCCCCTTTTGATTTGAGACCAAGATCCAGTTGGAATTCCACCCATCTCTTTCATTTATTTTGGAACCGTTGAATTCATTAGATAATGATTCCCATATCGAAAAAGTGTATGCTGCTATTTGATTTTTTTGGCGATCCTCTATCAGTTTATTTCTATTGGATAAACCTTGTTTCAATCAGAAATGATTCTATCATTGATGTATCCACAATTCAATATGGATAGATATATCCCATATATATATATATATGTTTCTCCCTCCCTTTCTTTTTTACAGTGCGATTTGGAATACTGGAACGGTCGATATTCATTCTTCTTTTTTTTTTTTTCGTCCTATCTCTTCCTTTTCCGAATGAAACCAGAAGAATGTCTCATTCTAATTTGGATTGTATCTTTATCCTTATCTTATCTTTATCTTTTCTTAGGACCGATCCGCTCGCTATACGCTATAATTATTGCTATAACTGCTTTACTTTAAGAAATAAATAAATTTTATATTAAGAAATAATTAGATTTTTTATAATCATAATTTATAATTTTCATTAATAATTATATATATAATTATATATACATATTCATTAACACATATATATATACATATTCAAAAATATAAATAGAATGTATAAATATACAAATAAAATGTATAAAATGCATAAAAAAAAGAATAGAATGTATAAATACTAATTAATGTAATTAGTTATAACTAATATAACTAATAATATTAGATATAACTAATATATCTAATGATATATATATATAATGATATAGATATAACAATAGAACTATGAATATGAACTATATAGTTCATATTAAATTAATAGCTAATAGCCCTAAGCTAAGATCCAGCAGTTTCCTGAATTCCTATACACTATTTCTATTTGTTATACTATTTCTATTTCTGTTATGTGAGCCCGCTTAGCTCAGAGGTTAGAGCATCGCATTTGTAATGCGATGGTCATCGGTTCGATTCCGATAGCTGGCTTTTTTTTTCTCTATCGATTTTTCCATGATTGATAATCTCTCCTTTTCTCAAAATGTTGGATCACCGATCTATTATGTCGTGGTAACTTGTAACTATGAATAAAAAATGGATTGGAGCAATTAGATCTCTACAGAACAAATCATAAAACGGAGCCTCAACTTCCTATATATACATATACAAAAAATCCGGATATTAATAGAATTCATTTCATTCTACTTTGTAATACTTCAGTAAATTTAGCTTTGCTTTGTTTATCCTTTAGTTCAGTCTTAATTTAAGATTTATTCTGTAAAATGAAATTTCAATAAAATAAAAAAAGGAGTCTTTATGTCTCGTTATCGAGGACCTCGTTTCAAAAAAATACGCCGTCTGGGGACTTTACCAGGACTAACTAGTAAAAGACCTAAATCCGGAAGTGATCTTAAAACCCAATTGCGTTCTGGGAAAAGATCGCAATATCGTATTCGTCTAGAAGAAAAACAGAAATTGCGTTTTCATTATGGTCTGACGGAGCGACAATTAGTTAGATATGTACATATCGCTGGAAAAGCCAAAGGGTCAACAGGTCAGGTTTTACTACAACTACTTGAAATGCGTTTGGATAACATCCTTTTTCGATTGGGTATGGCTTCGACCATTCCTGGAGCTAGGCAATTAGTTAACCATAGACATATTTTAGTTAATGGTCGTATAGTGGATATACCAAGTTATCGTTGCAAACCCCGAGATATTATTACTACGAAGGATAAACAAAGATCGAAAGCTCTGATTCAAAATTCTATTGCTTCACCCCCCCCCGAGGAATTGCCAAAACATTTGACTATTGACTCATTCCAATATAAAGGATTAGTAAATCAAATAATAGATAGTAAATGGATCGGTTTGAAAATAAATGAGTTGTTAGTCGTAGAATATTATTCCCGCCAGACTTGAACCTAACGAAAATAAGAAAGAAAGATTCAGAGAATTTTGCCCTCTTTTCGACGAAGTAAATAGATCTAAGGGCCTTGATCCGCATTTTTCTCATTCACGTATTACAAATAGATCAGCAGTAGGATTTTTTTTTCTTTTTTGTTCTTTCCGATATTTGTATTTTACGTACCGCAGTAATTAGGAATAGAGAATTTCTGAAATAGAGAATTTCTATCAAATAAAAGTCTTATTGCTGGAATAATGGTATCAGTTGTTATTTGATTTGATACATTGTGGTCGGTCACGTTGGTGAATTAACAGAAACGGAAAGAGAGGGATTCGAACCCTCGGTAAACAAAAGCCTACATAGCAGTTCCAATGCTACGCCTTGAACCACTCGGCCATCTCTCCTACATAATCTTATTATTGACCAGAAACCGAGTGAATAGCGAGTCATTCATATTATTGCAGTACAGGTATGACCGATCAATGGTTCCATAGGAATAATTCCTTTCAAATTTCCTATTTCTCAACACCAACTTCTCTCATCAGCTACCCCATGGATCGTCATGTAAACAAAACGGATGGTTACTCTACTCTATTTTATCATGGAATAATTATTCTTTTTCCTCTTTGGATCATAACCAAATCAAAACTTCTCGAGTTATCAAAATCCGTAGTAAAAGAAAGTCCTTGGTTATTCAACTTAGATGAAATCTTAGATGAAATAGTAATAGTTCCGTTCATTGGTATACTATGAAATTGTAATGAAATCCAATCTGATTCAAATATTTCATATCTCTCCTTGTCCAAACAAAATGGGACAATTTGAGCGGAAGGTCCACATTTTTAGAATTAGTCTGTTTTATGTTATTTCGTATTGTACAATTCCTTTGTTTGTGGGATCATTTTCCCCGAAGGGTAATGAAAAGAATTCTAATTATAGATTATAGAAAGGATTGCTAATTATGCCTAGATCTCGGATAAATGTAAATTTTATTGATAAGACCTCTTCAATTGTAGCCAATATTCTATTACGAATAATTCCGACAACTTCAGGAGAAAAAAAGGCATTTACCTATTACAGAGATGGTGCGATTTGATTCTTTTTTCTTCTTTTTTTAGACTTCAGTATTATGAGAAAGATATGTGATTCGGGATAGAAAGAACCAAATTATTGAAATAAACCTACGCTTGGTGAAGGTGAGTTTGAAGATAGAACAATTCCTTCTGTCGTGTATCCTCGATTGATGCAGCCTCGGATGCTTCAATTGTTAATTTGAGTATTGAGCGAAAGGTTACACCTATGGGTTCTATATTGTAGGTCAATCCTATTCCACTAGTACCAATAGGCAGCATAGGGGAAGAAGCACTACACCAAGGAATCAACAATACGAAAACTTTGTTATAAATTTCCCTTTTCCTTATTGGTATCGGGACTAACAAGAATGGTTGGGACAACAAACATCCATCTCGTTCGTACTTTGGATACCCGTATAACCATCAAAGATCGTTGAAGTGACTAATTCCTGAAAATAGGAGGCGTTGAGGACAAAGAAATTGTTGGAGTTACCATTTCCATCTAGCACTAATATGATTGGTGTTAAAAAAACCTCTTGCGGGAAGGCTGGCTAGAGATTTCTTGTAAAAATACCAGCTCCTGTCAGTTCATAATGAGAATAGTTAAATTTTGATTCCATGGATTATTCCCCTTAGTACTATGCACAGAAGGGGGGAGCCGTATGAGATGAAAATCTCACGTACGGTTCTGGAACGGAGATTCTTTGAATAGAATGAACGACCGTAACGGATGTTGGCTCAATCCGAAGGAAATTATGCGGAAGCTTTACAGAATTATTATGAAGCTACGCGACCAGAAATTGATCCCTATGATCGAAGTTATATACTCTATAACATAGGCCTTATACACACAAGCAACGGAGAGCATACAAAGGCTTTGGAATATTATTTCCAGGCACTAGAACGAAACCCATTTTTACCACAAGCTTTTAATAATATGGCCGTGATCTGTCATTACGTGCGACTATCTCCACTATAGAAAGAAGGAAAAAAAGATCAAATCAACTAGTAAATACTAGAAAAAAATGGGCTTTCTACATATGCATCGTTCAAAGCAACGATTTTGATCAGCTGTAGCAAGG